TGAGTGTCAAAAAAATAATACATTTTTGTAGAGTTGAAGAGAAATATCCCAATACATGTCTTATTTTTTTTTCAATAATCCATATTTGTAGCAATGAAATACTAGTGTTCCTACCCCAAGTGATAGATGATTGATTACAAGATGGTATATATTCTTTATAAAGGACCAGAAATACCTTGCTTACGTATCATTGGGAAGTGCATTAACATAAATACGGCGGTAAGAAGAGGTAATACAAAAGTGTGTAAACTATAAAAACGAGTCAAAGTGGATTGTCCTACACTAGCACTTCCGCGTAATAACTCTACCAGAGGCGAGCCTATTACAGGAATAGCGTCTGGTACGCCTGTTACAATTTTTACTGCCCAATAACCAATTTGGTCCCGAGGTAAGGAATAACCAGTTACACCAAAAGATGCGGTCAATACACCCAAAACCACACCTGTAACCCAAGTCAATTCACGAGGTTTTTTAAAGCCGCCGGTGAGATACACGCGAAATACGTGCAGGATCATCATTAGGACCATCATACTTGCCGACCATCGATGAACTGATCGGATTAACCAACCAAAATTAGCTTCAGTCATTATATATTGAACAGAAGCAAAGGCCTCCGTAACCGTCGGACGATAATAAAAAGTCATAGCAAACCCGGTAGCTACTTGTACTAAAAAACAAGTAAGCGTAATTCCCCCTAGACAATAAAATATGTTGACGTGAGGAGGAACATATTTACTAGTTATATCATCGGCAATTGCCTGAATCTCAAGACGTTCTTCGAACCAATCATAGATTTTATTGAGATAGGTAAATCAAGGGGACCCCCCCGGAGAACCGTATATGAAAATTTCATCTCGTACGGCTCAAACAGAAACACCCAAATACTAGTTCTAACGGATGTGTGTAATATAAAGTTTGAAATTTATTAATTCTATGATTTATGATTCAATTTTTTTTTGAAGATACTAAAGAATAAAAATCCGAAAGCTCTTCTTTGTGGTTATAATGCCAAAAAATCAAGTCGGCTCATTCGTCTATATATTGATCGTTATAGGCCTCTTGAATCTTCTATTTACCTATTTTCTTTGGTGTTATTTATATGTAATGCGGCTTTACTGCTGTTTTCGTTATTATTGATAGGAATTCTCTTGTTAAGACCCTATGAATTGATTAAAACCTCAGATTCATACTAAAACCACGATGATTCAATAAAACCCTTTCAAACTAAGTCTAAGTCCCAAAATTCCCTGAGTAAGAACCATTGGATCATCACTTATTCAATGAATAGATATAATGACTAAAAATCCAAACCAAAGAAACCTTTGTTTTGTCCTTTGATCAAAATAAGCATAAACGAAAGTTTGAAAGAATAAAAAAATTTCTATTTATAACTTCTAACTCTTTGAAAAAATTTTTTGAAGTCCGGACACGAGGTCTGACTTTTAAGTATGAATCATAGTTCTAATAGTAATCTATTTCATATATTCCGTGCTCCAGATACTAGAATGAATATCCGACGAAGTAAAACCATCTCTATCAAGATGACAGACCCATTCTCTGTACTATCCATAGGATCATTTATACCAAGCCACACACTCATATTCCGGAAATACAGAAACAAAGAAATTCCACGGTCAAACTACCAAAATAGAATGGGATAAAAATCAGAAACCTAAACGCTTCACTCTTTGTATTGAAAAAGCCAGTTAATGGTTCTTGTGAATCTAATTCATTGAAATTCCATCCAGTAAAATGGAAGAATTATAAATCTCCAAAATAATAGATAGGAATATCGCGAATAGAGCCATTGCGAGACCCATCAAAGGAGTAGTTCCCCACCCAGGAGCTACTTTACCATATTCTGAATTCAATGGTTTCAATAAACTCCCCGCATTAGTTCGTTTTGGGCGGCCAGATCTAGAACTACCTTCAACGGTTTGTGTAGCCATAATATTTTATATTCAGTAAGATCTGTTGACTTTGTATACCATTCCGTTGTAAATAAATGATCTTATCATAGATCCATTGTGGTCTTAAAACTTTATAATGTCTTAAAACTATATAATCATGGAAACAGCAACCCTAGTTGCCATCTTTTTATCTGGTTTACTTGTAAGTTTTACTGGGTACGCCTTATATACTGCTTTTGGGCAACCCTCTCAACAACTAAGAGATCCATTCGAGGAACACGGGGACTAGTTGAAGTACGGATCCTCCCAATATTGGGAGGATCCGTACTTCAATTGAGATAATGACAAATCATTTCACCTTTTTAGTTGGAACTTTAGGCGGTTCTCGAAAAAAGATAGCGAAAAAAATTATTCCTAGAGTTGAGACTAAAAGGAATGTATAAACCAATGCTTCCATAGATTCGATCGTGGTTTACAATTATAGCTTCCATACCTGTTTATTTGGGATCGTCTCCCGGATAAATAAAGAACAAGAGTCAAAGAAAAGGCAGTGATTCAAATCAAGATTTATCTGGTACCCCATCTAAAAATCACAAAAATAAAATAAAAATGAAAAGTAACAAGTAACAAAGCATATTGTATCAGACTACTTGTCTTCTTGTAGTTGGATCTCCAAGTTTTTGGAATGCTCCAAATTCCACTTGAGCATCTAAATCTGGATCAATACCAGCAAAAACATCTCGAAACAAGGTTCTAGCACCATGCCAAATGTGTCCGAAGAAGAAGAGCAAAGCAAACGAAGCATGTCCAAAAGTAAACCAACCCCGTGGACTGCTACGAAAAACACCATCGGATTTCAAAGTAGCACGATCTAATTCAAAAATCTCACCCAATTGAGCACGTCTAGCATATTTTTTCACAGTAGCGGGATCGCTATAACTGACTCCGTTGAGTTCGCCGCCATAGAACTCGACAGTTACACCTACTTGTTCGACACTATATTTAGATTCCGCCCTTCTAAAAGGAACATCGGCTCTAACAATTCCGTCTCCGTCTACCAAAACAACCGGAAATGTTTCAAAAAAAGTAGGCATACGACGTACAAAAAGTTCGCGCCCCTCTTTATCTCTAAAGATAGGATGTCCTAACCACCCAACAGCTATTCCATCCCCGTTGTCCATTGAGCCCGCTCTGAATAACCCCCCCTTTGCCGGATTATTGCCGATGTAATCATAAAAAGCTAGTTTTTCGGGAATTTTAGACCAAGCTTCAGATAAACTTTGATTTTCAGCCAACCCAGCACCAATTCTTCGATATATTTCTTGTTGGAAGTATCCTTGATCCCATTGATAACGAGTGGGACCAAATAATTCAATCGGGGTAGTTGCTGAACCATACCACATAGTTCCAGCAACTACAAAAGCGGCAAAAAAGACAGCAGCAATACTACTGGAAAGGACGGTTTCAATATTTCCCATACGTAATCCTTTGTATAGGCGTTGAGGTGGACGTACACTAAGATGGAATAGACCCGCCAATATGCCCAAGGTCCCTGCTGCAATATGATGAGAGGCTATTCCTCCCGGAACAAAAGGATCAAAACCCTCCACACCCCACGCTGGATTTACGGATTGTACCCTTCCAGTTAGTCCATAAGGATCGGACACCCATATTCCAGGACCATACAATCCTGTTACATGAAATGCACCAAAACCAAAGCAAGCCACCCCTGATAGAAATAAATGAATTCCAAAGATCTTAGGCAAATCCAAAGAGGGTTTTCCTGTACGTTCATCAGTAAATATTTCTAGATCCCAATACACCCAATGCCAGATAGCTGCCAAAAAGCACAAGCCCGAAAACACAATATGTGCCCCGGCCACACCTTCGTAACTCCAAATACCCGGATTCGTTACAGTACCCCCTGTGATACTCCAACCGCCCCATGAATTGGTTATTCCTAAACGAGTCATGAAGGGTATAACGAACATACCCTGTCTCCACATTGGATCAAGAACAGGATCAGAAGGATCAAAAACTGCTAATTCGTATAGAGCCATCGAACCGGCCCAACCAGCAACCAGAGCTGTATGCATTATATGGACAGAAATCAAACGACCGGGATCATTCAATACGACGGTATGAACACGATACCAAGGCAAACCCATGGAAATACCCCTTTATCAATGAAAAATAGACACAATGTAACTTTATTGCATTGGAAAAAACTATGCTGTGGACCCTCTTTTTAGTGGATTATCTTGGGGAAAGAATTAATATTTGTTTGATTTGTTTGATTCTTTTCAATTACTTTTAGTAATAATGAAACTATTTTGTTCGTAGGAACAAAAAGAAGCAGATCTATTCTACACCCGATAAGTACCAATACGCAATGGTAGGGGGTTGATACCATTTTATATGAGTGAATGCATATATATATTTGTTCATCATTCAAAGGACTTATTTGTAATAATTTTCCTTTATTCATTTTGTCTTCTTTATCTTTTTTTATGAACTTAGTCAATCTATGGATAAAATATGATAAAGGCCAATATTAGTAGGACACTAAATCCATTGTTACGCTTTCACATCAAAGTGAGATATAGTACTTAATTTTTCTTTTATTTAATGCCTATTGGTGTTCCAAGAGTACCTTTTCGAAGTCCTGGAGAGGAAGATGCATTGTGGATTGACGTATAGTGCGACTTGTCAGATATATTGGGTCATATGGTATTTCCCCATTCTCTTCCCCGATCGAGATATCCTCCCCTTCGCCCAAGAAAGATTGATTGAATTATCAAAAATTTGGAGCGTGAAGTTCAATTAGATCCATTTTTTCGGGAGGGTATACAGATTAATATTATTAATTAGAATAATTTATGGTTATCTTGGTTAGGCCAATAAAATGAAGTATCCAGGCTCCGTTTAGAAAAAAACCGGTAATAAATCTATTTATGATTCCTATTTCTATCATTTATGATTCCTATTTCTTTTATGATTCCTATTTCTATCATATTCTATTTCTTTATATATTTATAATAGAAGTGATCTCAAACTGTTAATCAATCGAGTAATATGATGAATGCATTGAATATCTGTTGTAAGACATGAAATAAATTGTAAAAAGGAAGTCGTAGCAAAAGGACGTGGTATTGGGGCATTTGTCATATATGTGCAAATCCAAATCGGGCGGATCTTTACTCGGAGTAGAGCATAAACCTAAAAAAATTGAAGAAGCCCATTCAGGAACAAGAAAATTACATCGCGATTGAGATTGTATCTCGATGAAACAATACATCAATGAAAAGTTAGTTAGATAAATTTAGTAATTTTTTTTTATAGATAAACAAAACAGGCCAAAACCCATCTTTTTTTAAAAATGAAAGAAAAGCCCCTTTTTATAAGTTAAAAGCCTGGTATGAAAAAAAAAAAAAAAGAAAGCGCTAGAATCTACATCTACACATTGATTCTTTTTTTTTTCGTTATTTTTGTTGAACCGTATGCATCAAAAGGTGCATGTACGGTTTCTAAGGGATACAACTTTATCCCAATCAACCGACTTTATCGAGAAAGATTACTTTTTTTAGGCCAAGGGGTTGATAGCGAGATCTCGAATCAACTTATTGGTCTTATGGTATATCTCAGTATAGAGGATGATACCAAAGATCTATATTTGTTTATAAATTCTCCTGGCGGATGGGTAATACCCGGAGTAGCTATTTATGATACTATGCAATTTGTGCGACCAGATATACAGACAATATGCATGGGATTAGCCGCTTCAATGGGATCGTTTATTCTGGTCGGAGGAGAAATTACCAAACGTCTAGCATTCCCTCACGCTTGGCGCCAATGAGTTTTTTATTTGATTTGAGAGAAAAAAGAAGACTATGCCTTCGCGCTATATGAAATATGAATATTAAGTAATAATAGCATGGCACTTCGAATTCGATATGATAAATTTTTTTAACCCTTAAATTATGTATCGAAAGAGTAGTATGAGATAAAAGGTATTTCCGATTTTATCTAATCTATCGGGAGGCCTATTTCAGCGTCACAAACTTTTTTGTTTTCACGCCGGGAGGCTCTTAACAATATTTAGGTTATGAAAGAATATGAAAATAAAAAAAATCTTGTTTTTTTATTTGAAAAAAAAAAAAAAAGAAACTTTGGGATTGCTAAATAACAGACGAAATAAATATATAAAGCAACGGAGCCATCATAGTATTTTTTTTTGAACTACTCCAAAAACAAAAAGAAGGGTGGTTATTGGATCATTTACCAACCCGAGTCTGATAGACCCTATATTTAATTTATTTGATATTTAAGTAAGGTAAAAACGAATTCCATTATAGAGCCGTATGCAATGCGTAAAAGATGCCTGTACGGTTGTTCAATTATATATTTTATTATTCTTTATCTCTTCACCTTATCATCATGCGAGATAGAATAAACATTTATTATGTTATATCATCAGGGTAATGATCCATCAACCTGCTAGTTCTTTTTATGAGGCACAGACGGGAGAATTTATCTTGGAAGCGGAAGAACTTTTGAAGCTGCGCGAAACCGTCACAAGGGTTTATGTACAAAGGACAGGCAAACCCTTATGGGTTGTATCCGAAGATATGGAAAGAGATGTTTTTATGTCAGCAACAGAAGCCCAAGCTCATGGAATTGTTGATCTTGTAGCGACTGAATAAAAAAGAAAAAATAACAAAAATTTCAGACGAATTGGTGATTTGAGATTTTATCTTCTTATTTTCTCTTCTTACCGGATTTAATATTCTATTCATTAATCTATTAATATAGAAATAAAATAATTCATAATCATCCGGTTAAGATCGATCTAAACCAGCCCATTATGTATATGATTCAATATGCCAACTATTAAACAACTTATTAGAAACACAAGACAGCCAATCAGAAATGTCACGAAATCCCCCGCTCTTGGGGGATGTCCTCAGCGACGAGGAACATGTACTAGGGTGTATGTGCGACTCGTTCAGATCATGGGCTAGGACAAAAGAAAGAAAACAATTGATCCAGTATCAACGATCAGTACCAGTGAATAGACTAGAATGGAAGAACTCCATTCAATATCTAAAAATCAAAAAGATCTATCCTTCTATTGTGGTATCAAATGTATGGTTTCCGTTGGTGCAAATCCAATCAACTCCGTTTTAAATTTAAGATGAGAAAGAATTCTCCATTGATAGCAAATGATATCCATTAAGCAGGGGAAATACTATTTTAAAAAGCAGAAAAATTATGCCTTACTCTTGCAAGAACGGACTAACAGGGTCAGCTACTCAGCAAATCTTCATAATTAAATACCGTTACTGTATAAGTGGATCTCATTGTGAAAGACCTCGTACTGGATAATTATGGGTAGAGCCAAAGAGTGTGAACTGTACAAGTTAACAATAACATTGATTAAATGAAAGAAGGGCTCCGGTGTATAGAGAGGACCTCACCGTTTAAGAAGTAACCATAGAAACGATGGAACCCACTATATCCATTTATATTTACTACTTTTATGTGTTTTTGATACCTAATATCAATACAATTTTTTTCTAGGCATTTCACCTAGAAAAAAAAAAATCGTGGTCGGGAAGGTTATAGTAGCAAAAGCCATTGGAATTTAAATTTTATACATTGGAAGAATCCGTTTTGTTATTAATAGACTAGGATACGGGAAGGGAATAACTGAAAGAAAGGAAATCGATTAGTTATTCATCAAAGTTTCATTTATTCAATGACCAGAATTAAACGAGGGTATATAGCTCGAAGACGTAGAACAAAAATTCGTTTATTTGCATCAACCTTTCGAGGGGCTCATTCAAGACTTACTCGTACTATTACTCAACAGAAAATAAGAGCTTTGGTTTCGGCTCATCGGGATAGAGGTAGACAAAAGAGAGATTTTCGTCGGTTGTGGATCACTCGGATAAATGCAGTAATTCGCGAGAATAAAGTATACTTCAGTTATAGTAAATTTATACACAATCTGTACAAGAGACAGTTACTTCTTAATCGTAAAATACTTGCACAAATAGCTATATTAAATAAGAGTTGTCTTTATATGATTTCCAATGAGATCATAAAATAAAGAGATTGTCAGGAATCCGTTGGAATAGTTTAAATGGAGTTCCCTGGAGAATGAACTCTGGGAAGGTAGAGTAGAAATTAGTATGATAAAATATGATAAAGTCATCAAAATGAAGAAAGCCGTTAAATAAAAAATATTTATTCCTCTTCTCCCATTTTTTTTTTCTTACGACAGGACATTTCGATTTTACGATTTTTCGAACAAAAAAAAACGTCAATCCGCATTTGAGTTTGGATTGGAATTTTCTTTTGATTCAATTCAATTGAAGAGTCAACCTATTTTTTTCTGGTTCTAAGACCAGCAGCTCTAGCGGTTGACTCGCTTCTTTCAAATTGTTTCTCATTATTAAGAAAAGGTAACGGAGATAAAATACGAGCTTGTTTTATAGCAATAGTAATTAATCGTTGTTGTTTTAAGGTCAATCTATTCACCCGTCTAGATAATATTTTTCCTTGTTCGCTAATAAATCGACTAATTAAACTCATGTTTCTATAATCAATTCGATCCCCCGATTGGATCGGAGGCAAACGCCTACGAAAAGATCGCTTAGATTTAAGAAAGATTCGCTTGGATTTATCCATGGTTTGTTTATTCCTTATCCTGAAAATCCCAATCCTATTTCTTAATTCTACATCATCTTTGATCCGATCGAAATAGGATTTGGTTTGTTTCTATTTATTTGTTTATATTTAAATAAATTAAAAAATAAATTTAAATAAATTATATATATATTGTTATATATAATATGTAATTTTTCATCTTCCTTGGAAGACTGACACACGGGCGATCGGTTCGATCTATTTCTTTATCTCCCCATGAATCGTATGTTTGTAACAACAGGGACAGAATTTTCTCAATTCCAATCGACTAGGCGTATTGTGTCGATTCTTTTGAGTAATATATCTGGAAATGCCCATTGATTCCTTATTAACACGATTTCGAACACAACTGGTACATTCCAAAACAACCGTTACTCGGACATCTTTACCCTTAGCCATGAACCTCCTTTGGTTTTTGATTCACTCAATTCTTTAATTTTCCGACCCGAAGCAAGGAAGAAGAAAGGACACAAAAATAGAAGCAGGTAACTCGAAATCAAATTATGAAAGAAATATTTTGTTGCAATCAATATAGTAATAAATAATAAGTAATATAATGATTTCTAACTATATTTATAATTTTTAATTGCCGTACAGTATTTTATTTTCAGTTAAGTATCTTGTATGATATTGTTGCCCCAACCACCGCATTTCCATTCTATTATTAATTTAATTTGAGCCTGAGCCCGAGTTCATAGTTTCACTGAGGGTGAAACCGCTTTTTCTTTGTTTTTTTTTTTTTTTTTTAGAAAGAATAAGTAAAAAAAGAAAAAAAGAAAAAACAAAGAAAAAAAGAAGGGAGGGGTAGGGATTAGTTACAGATATTTGATTGTATCTCTAATCTTCTTCCCCCTTCCCATATCAATAGCTAGAATGAAAAAAAGGGGAATATCAACGCATCCGGAAAAAAACGATTGATCTCTATCAATAAACCTGCTAAAGACCCGAACCATAGAGTACTTACTACCGGTGCCACGGAGAGATATGTTTTTAGATCTCGCATTTTAAAAACTCCTCTTTCTGTATTCGTTATTGTAATTTTATTGTAATTTGTAATACATAATGGTAATACATATATGACCGGATGTGTATATGTAGTTAATGACTTACCACTTGTACGCGGAGTTCCTAATTCAAATTGAAATGTACAAAATAGATATTTATTAAAAGAAAAAAATACGTCCATTTCCGCCTTAAATTCCTAAAAAATATTAATTTTTTGTGGTAGATTTCATATTTATTTCATACTTTATATAAGTCTTTTACCATATTATATGGTTGTTATATGATATATGAGACCAAAAGGAAGAAGGAAGAAATGATAAGATAGTTTGTGTATATCAATGTAGGAAATAAAGATGTGGAAAACAAGACAGGGA